TACTTTCTCTCTAGCTGCCAGGAGAAAGCTTAATTCAGTTGGTAAGTGCTTCAATGCCTACTTAATAATACTATGCAATCGACTAAACTTCCAACTTTTCTCATTTGTGAAGTTGAGAAGTGCAATAGAAAATGTGTGGGGAAACAAACAATACAAGAAAAGCACACAATCTTGCCTGGGACAGGACACTGTGTGTCAACCAAAGGAAGAGCCCTTGTCTTGACTGCTATTACCCATATATCTTTACTACCTGGGAGGTCTTTTTCACTCACCCTTAGACTTGGAACCCTGTTATCGAAATAATACTACCACATTGCCACAGCTACAGGTCCCGGTCTCAATGCTAATACTACCTAAACACCACTTTCCTAAAGACAGAATAGAATGCCTTACGTATGATATTACTTTAGTGGGACCGGGGGAAGGCCTCACTTATTTAGCCGCGTATCTGGTATGCTGCAGGAGCTCAATCTCTACCTCGGGACAAAAAAAGAATAGGGAAAGTTCCACCGTGGGTTAATGTTGAAAATTCTTGTTTTCCTAACCTTGACAAATGAACCTCCGCAAGCTGGGTAAGAGAGCTGTGAAAGACCATCTTGGAGTGGAGATATGTTATTCCCGATACCTAAAGCTGGTTGAATTAGGGAGCTGCAAGCAAGCTACGGAAAGGGACCATTCTCTAGCAGGGCCTTAAACGGATGGATAGACAGACTGGGAAAGAAAGTATGCGGGGGGATGAGACCCTTTTTTTAACAGTTAAACGTTAGGTTTGTTTAGGCTTGCCCCAACATCCAACCAATAGGATCTTAATTGACTCTTGGAACGAGCCTACTTTCAACTTTCACTTAAAAGAAACGGGACCTTTCCTCACTGGGAAAATAGGCTAGCCCGCGCTATCTGATCTGACCGGACCCGCGCTGACTTGGTTGATGAACACTGACCAAAATACCATTCGCACATGGGGCATGCTAACATTATGATTGGCTCTTTCCTGCTACAGGTCTTGGATGGAGTTTTCACTAATAGAAGCATGGGCCGCTACTTTACTTGGTGGTGTCACCAGCTTTTGATTCAACCTATTCTATTGGCTGTAAGAAAGGAAATGGTTACTACTCGACTAGACTAAGCCGGAAAGGAAGGAAGCGGTAAATAGTTAAGGGTTGGGGTTGGGTGACTTACCGGCATCTCTCTTAACTGAAGGGAGTTAGCTGACAGACTTTTCTTCGTTCGAAGGGCTTGGAGCGGGTAGCATAAACCTAAGAAAAGGAAATTCGATTCCTTGAAGTAGAGGTTAGAAGGTACGATAGTAAATCGGCTTTTATGGATAGGGACGGGACTCAAAACCTGGATCAAAAAGGGTGTAAACCAAAACAAAGCTCGGGGGAAAACTCTATTGCAGCGGATTTTCCTGCAGCTGATGTTGCAGAGGAAAGACTAGACGCTAGGAGAGTTGGAAACTAGCTCAAGTCTTAAGACACGGCTCGAATAAGCTCTTACAGTTAGGAACGAAAGGTACCAGACTAACTAATAGGCTAATAAGACTAAGAGTAAAGGGCATAAACCAAATAGGCATACCCGAGAGGGAAAAGACAGAATAGAAGAGTTCCTAGTTTAAGAAGAAAGAGAAGAGCTCAAGACTTCGGCAAGTAGCTAATGTTTTGAAGACATGGCACGGAGTTTACGAGTGAAGGTAGGATAGGACTGAAAGGAGATAAACTAACTAAAAAAAAGAATAGGTTTGGGGGTGGAGCCACTAGCTCGGCTAAGAAAGAAGCTAACTCAAACGACTAAAGAGGAGGTGTAGCCCCTTCCCCAGTAGCATGAGTTTCACTTTAACAAAAAGAATATTCACATCCAATTCGAGAAATACACAACCAGAATAGCATATGGAGAGTAAGGTAACAAGTAATAAGACAACTGTCGAGATTCTGACCGAAAAATGAGACATTCCATGCCCTCGAAACCACTTTCCTGTCCAATCATAACAATCAGTGAACCAACGTTTTCCCTCTATATGAGAAGGAAGATTGAACTTCTTTCCCAAAAATAGAATAAAGAGAAAAAGGCAGAAGCAGAACAAATATAGTTGAGGCATAGTCATAGTATGGTTTGTTTACTAAACCTATCCTGCTGTGGCTCTGCTTTTGACAGCGCGGCTAGTCCAGATAGGCGGTGGTGGATGGGACCTTTTCTCGAAAAAAAAACTCTTCTTTTGACTATGATTGGGCCCTGCAGTGGTAGAACCTGGTGAACCGGGCGTACTATTTCCCAACCACTTTGCTTCTCTTATGATTTTTGCTACTTTCTTTAGTTTAGTGATTGATATCTTAGAGAGTCTAAGTCAACTAATCCACTCGTGGAGTGCTAGTGGTATAATAAGTAGGAGTGCGGGAGTCTCAACTCCGCCCCTATCTCTTAAAGCTATGGCATCCCACTTTGAATGCAAAGCAAGCATTCTTTTTGGAGAAAGTCGGGTACACTGAACACCAACCCAATCTGGTCTTTCGTTCGCTATTCGAATGTCTGGACCAGTAGAAATGTACGAAAGGGGATCTTGTCCTTTCCAACTCCGTCGAATGGTTTCACTCCTCTTTTCCACCTTCTGTCAGTTCCTTGTCAGTCAGTCGACTCCCGTCCCTCAAAAGATTGTCGAACTTCACGGTTATTCATCGATATATGGGCAATCCCCGGCGGTCAGAGAAGAAAACATCTCTATGAAAGCAGGAGGTGTTAAACATTAGTCTGTCTTCAAATGCGAGAAGGTTAGACGTTCAGTTTAGTTCGATGAGGGCAGGTTCCGTAGCATTAATTGATTGATTAGGAAAGCAGGTTCCGTAGCATTAGAAGAAGAAGGTATCCGGAAAGAAGGAAGAATGAGGATGTGGAAAAGAAGAGACGGTCTTAGACGTTATCTTAGCTGTTTAAATAAAGCAGCGGCTGTCCCCGGATTCACTGAAAAAAGGGTTTTAGATGGGATGGACAGAAGAGTTTGAACGGGCGAGTGACTTTAGGGTTCCACTGGTTTCAAAGGCTAAAAGCCGGAGTAGTTGATCCAGTAGTTCTAAATATAGATAGAAGAATCCCGAATGAACAACCATCCACAAATGTCAATTCATTCAAGGAAGAGAGTGCAACAATCCTTTCCTTTGGTACTGGTCTCGTAAACGAGTGAAAAATGCCTTGTACAAGTTTCCCTTTCAGCCAGTCCAAGAGTTCAGTTCACTCGAAAGCGGGTAGCCATTAAGGAAAGCGGCTGTTTGGTTTGAACCGGTTCCGCCCCACCCCTTATAGTAAGTACTGGTGAGAGGGAAAGAGCGCTCCTGCCCTTTACCCAAACAGTACAAGAATGGCCATCCACCTATTGATGTGCTGCTGCCCTCAACCGACCTGATTGATCGTCCCAATCCGGTTGTCCTCACTAAGAACAGATCCACAATCTCTTATCTAATGAAGAAACATTTGCTATAGTTTCTTCGTTTGCCTAGCTGCCCATTGCAAGAACTTCCAGCGCTAAGGTGGTTGGTGTGGTAAGGCAAGCAACTCAACTAGATGGATGGGATAGGAAGGAAGAGCCCCTCCAATATGTCGGCCAGCTTTCTTTGGCCGGTGAACAGTGGAAAGCGATCTGGCGAAATCGTAAAATCATACTACCGAATTCTCTAAAATAAAAGAAAATAATAGGTAAGATCGGCCCTTTTTCTAAGTGTTTTCAAGCCGAGAATTCTTTGCAGATGGGCCTATTACTTTTCAAACATATAAACGCTGCTTCATTAAGAATAGGCAAGAAAAGCACTTCGAATTGTTGATTCATCGCTTAGAACCATTATCTAATCCTAGGCTCCGCTTCTTAGGATGATATGATGGCAGAATTACCGATTCTCCGCGGAAAATAGGATAGGTAAGGTTGAACAAAATAGGTAAGCGAGTTTGACGAGCGAAAAAAAATAGCAAAAAAGGTGCTGATTCGTCGACAGAGCATACCTTAACTAGCTATTTCAATTAGACAAGTCGAAATTCTTTATATTCATTTTTTTGTCCTAACCGGAGCACAGGAATAGGATAGGGGGCATCCCTTCCAGTTCCTGTTAGAGATCGAGACCGAGTTTACCTTATATACCAACAACTATACCAATAAGTAGTAGGTAGAAACATAGTGGATAGCAAAGTAAGTTATATATAGTAATAGCTTGTTATAGATCCCATTGAAGTTGACCCGAAGAGGCGAGAGAAGCTAAGGCATATACAAGGCTAGAGGCACTGGTTTCATCCCCGGGCCTTTCAAAACCAATTGCGGGGACAGGTGTTGGATCCGGTTCCACCATCATTGGCAAAGGCAGGAGTTGAAAAAACAATACCAGGAGCAAAGGTAGAGACACCACTACCAAAAAAGAGAAAAAAACGAAGGTAAAAGCACAGCCGGGCGGGAGTAGAGACAGCGGGGGAGACCAAATCAATTGCAGGGGCAGGAGCAACATAATTGTATGGAGCATACTGTTGCTTCGAGATCGAGGAGCAACATCATATGGAACCGCGGAGAGGGACTATTCAACGGGTAGATATGAATCTGGATCGTCGATCTCAATCTCGAGCGGGTTCTGTTATATATTATATGCTAGTAGGTCTGGCGCTGGTTCCGGATTAGATCTGTTACCATCAAAATATGGAACTGAACGGGGTCGTCAGTGTGGGTGTGGTGAATACGCATGCTCGCACGTGGATCAGACCTCATTGAATGACTTAATCAGGTCACCCTTTCACCCAGCCCTCTATTATACCTCCTTCCATACTAACTTTTCTTTATTATTTGTGCGCATAGCAGGTCTAGCCTACAACTCATCCTCCTATTGATCCTCCGTCGCTTCAAACCCCCCGGGACAAGATTCAATCATACACAAATAGCCAGGAGATCTCATACACAATAAGATATGGCTCCAGGTCCAAAAGGTCAAACCCAGAAATGTGCAAGCGAGACCCAGCAAGAAAACTTTTTCGCGTGAAAG